CGACTTTTCTCGAATAAATTATGAATTTTCTATGAATTTTCTAGGATATTATTAAAGATCTTATCGAAAACTTACAGCAGCTTGCCAAACAAAGGCTAAGAGAAAAAAAAACAAAGGTATGACTGGCATAAAATCTACGATTGGATTCAAAAAAGCATAGGCCTCAGGCAATTTGCCTAAGAAAAAACTACTCGAATAAAGGGCAGAATTAAGACAGATCAAACTAAAGATATTAAGCATAACAGACATTTTGTTCTTGCAGATAATTGCATTTTGATTGAATTATGGATATAAGGAAAAAGTAAGTAAGGTAGACAAAAAAATCCTTCTTTAAACCCACCCAATCAAAAATCTTCTCATTCTCAATGAGAATATAGAAGAAATCATATTTTCATACAATATCTTAATTGAATTATATGTAATGATCAATAAATTCAGTTAAGTTATCTACCTACACTTAGCAAAAGCACAGGAATCTATTCTATAGATATTTGGACTGCAGTTGACAAACAACCAATACTAATAATAACTACTAATATATAGTATATTTTCTTTATCTTTAATATTCTTTATTAATATTAATTATTAGTCTTGACTAGAAATGGGGCGTGGCCAAGTGGTAAGGCAACGGGTTTTGGTCCCGTTATTCGGAGGTTCGAATCCTTCCGTCCCAGAGCATATCCAATCTAAAAATTGTTTTGAACAAATATCCAAATGTCAAATAGACAAATATATATTTAAGGATGGGTACGTTTTGAATCGAGATAATAAAGAATCTATTCCGTAAGTAAATAAGGGAGCCCCCCCTTTTTATTTATTATTTTCTGTATATCTCTTAATTCATCCTAAACAATAGGAAGTTCTTGGTGAATTCATTAGTCAATAGAGTGAACTATCTTAATAGTAATGAGTTAGGCTAAAAAAAAGAGCAAGGGAAGGTATAAATTTTAATATCTGTGCTTGCTCGAATCTTATTAATAGATAGTCATGTAACTGATTCGTTTTCTTTGAATCTCATTTTTAGGTATTTTTGTTTGGACCTAATGAAGAATAGAAAATCTATGTAACGGTTGAGACATAATTGAAAATTTTATTCATTTTATAGAAAAATATAGAATTTAATAAAATTTAATAAATATAATGATTCCCTATTAAAAATAGTTTAATCTTCGATACTCAAAAAGTAGAAAATAGGACAACCTATTACAACCTATCTTATTAAGTTAAGTCACTTGAAGATGCAGATTTCATTTCTTCGTGTTATTTTTCTATTTATGTATGTTAAAGAGGGGGTCTTGCTAAGACTTCTTCAGAAAAGAATAATCTTTATTATTTACCCGTATATATATAGAGAAGAAAAGTGCATAGATTACAATATCTATGCACCATATATGCACCATATTGAACCAATGACTATTCATGATTCCATGATTGAATCAACTCCATGCCGCTTCTAAATTAGAGGAATGTTATGGTAAAACTTCGTTTGAAACGATGTGGTAGAAAGCAACGTGCGACTTGAAAGACATGATCCGCTGTGGATTCTTACATCCACCATTTTATATAGGAATGAAGGTGCTCTTCGCTCGACATCATTTGTTTTGTTCCACAGGAACCTCTCTTTTTGTTGGGTTGTAATGTAAATAGTGCATGATGAAGCTCGAGTAAAAAAGAAAGTATTCATTTCTCGGGGCAAGGATCTAGGGTTAAAATCAATAAATTGAACAACTTCGTAAATATATCTTCGATATAGAAATCGAAAGAATCCACTTCGAGCAAGTTTCCAATTCAAAAGGACATTTTGTTGATCAAACTTTTTTGATACAAAGTGTATCACTCGGAATCAGTCGTCCACAGGATTCTTGAAATCACAAAAAAAGGTATGTTGCTGCCATTTTGAAAGGATTAAGAAACACCGAAGTAATGTCTAAACCTAATGATTTAAAATAAAACAAAGATAAAGGATTCTAGAACAAGGAAACACCATTTTAATTGTCTCAATAACGGAAAAAGAATATAAATAGATTTGAAACGAGACAAACAAAAAAAGGGGGTAAAGACTACTCAATAAAGATTTTTCTTTGAACTATTTGACAGTTAGCCAACTTGAGTTATGAGTACGAATGAACGGTTTCCTTTTTTAAGAATATAAGAATAAGAAGGAAGAAGAAAAGGGTGAATGGAATTAAATAAGAGTCTAATTCATTTGTCATTTATTTGAATTCCATACACAGACAAAACTTCAAACCAAATCATTTTATCTTGAGCCGTACGAGGAAAAAACTTCCTATACGTTTCTCGGGGGGGTATTGTTCATCTATATCTATCCCAATGAGCCGTCTATCGAATCGTTGCAATTGATGTTCGATCCCGAAGAGAAGGAAAAGATCTTCAGAAACTGGGTTTTTATGATCCGATAAAGAATGAAACTTATTTAAACGTTCCTTCTATTCTATACTTCCTTGAAAGGGGTGCTCAACCTACAGGAACTGTTCGGGATATTTTAAAGAAGAAGGGGCTTTTTAAGGAACTTCGCCTTAATCAAACGGAATTCAATTAAGGAAATACAAAAAAATTAAGGGGGGATACAAAAAAAATAATATATAAGTTACTACCCCCCTTTTCCGCTCTATCCATATCGATTTATTTTATCATTATATATCCTTACTTCATCCTTACTTCTACTCAATCCTATGTTTTAGAATGACAAAACGTTCTTTTTTAAAAAAACGTGGACATTCCCTTCAATGGGTTAGTTTCATTGGAATTCTACTAATAAAAAAGGAATCAAGTTTGCTTATTCCACTTAGATGGATTGACTATATTATTCATTATGGATAAAAGAAATCCGAGATTTTTTTCATTTCACTTCTTACTTTTTATTTATTTTATACTTTTTATATCTGTGTAGGTTAGAATTAGATATATGGTGCCAGTCTAACACAAGTTCTTATTTAATTTAATTAAAATATATTAATTAAAATATATTAATATATTAAAAAATATATTAAATATGAATTATGAATTTGAAATAAAATTAGAAAAATTCTATTTTGAGTTTTTTCCATTGTATTCTTTTTTTGTCAACATTTATATTGACAACAGTGTATCGAACAAATATAATTCATCGTGATAAATGAAGTGGATCTTTTTATTTCTGGCCCATAGGTTTCGGTTTTACTTTCATTTCAAGTGGTGGGTCCTTTAATATTTAATACAAGGATACTAAAGAGTCCTTTTTATTGAAATCTTATTGAAAAAGTAGATAATCTAAAAAAAGAGGGGTCTATTTTGCATTTATCTATACTTTTTATACTTTTTCTCTTTTTTAATTTATTCTGATTGTATCTACACATTTTTTATTTTGGGGTTGCTAACTCAACGGTAGAGTACTCGGCTTTTAAGTGCGGCTAAGATCTTTTACACATTTGGATGAAGGGAAGGATTCGTCCATACCATCGGTAAAGTTTGTAAGACCACGACTGATCCTGAAGAAAGGGAATGAATGGAAAAAAGAGCAGGTCGGAGCAACGGATAGTTCTGAGAATATTTGATTTTGATCGGGCTAAAACCTTATTGGAATTCTTGGAAGGAACAAAATGAAGTTGGGTCGAATTAATAAATGGATAAGGCTCTAGGGCTTCAATTTCAATTCATTATAATAGGGAAAGAAAAAGTAACGGGCTTTTCTTCTTGATTTGAATAATTCCCCATCTAATTACATGTTAAAAATAGATTAGTACCTGATGCGGGAAAAGCTTTCCCCCCATGAGTGGATTCTCTTTTTTTTGATTTCTTTCTGTTAATGAATCCTAATTATTGCCATTCCCTAATATAGAATGGAGATGTGTGTGTAGAAGAAGCAGTATGTTGATAAAGACAGTTTTTTCCAAAATCAAAAGAGCGATTAGGTTGAAAAAAATAAAGGATTTCTAACCATCTTGTTTTATTAGACTATAACATAGTCTAATGAACATAGACTAATGAAATGGAAAAAAGAGGGTAGAGAATCTGTTGGTAAGTTTATGTGTCTCCGAGGTATCTATTTTTAGATAATACCTTGTTTTTACTGTATCGCACTATGTATCATTTCATAATCCTCCCAATCTTCTACTTTTGGTTCAAATAGAATTTCAAATGGAGGAACTTCAAAGATATTTACAGCTAGATAGATCTCAACAACACGACTTTCAATATCCACTTATACTTCAAGAGTATATTTATGCACTTGCTCATGATCATGATTTAAATCAATCAATTTTTTTAGAAAATTCAGGTTATGACAAGAAATCTAGTTTACTAATTGTGAAACGTTTAATTACTCGAATGTATCAACAGAATTTTTTTTTTATTTCTGTTAAAAATTCTAACAAAAATCAAATTTTCGGGCGCAACAAAAATTTGTATTATCAAATAATATCCGAGGGATTTGCATTTATTGTCGAAATACCTTTTTCTCTACGACTAATATCCGTTCTAGAACTAGAACGGAAAAAGACATTCCAATCTCATAATTTACGATCAATTCATTCAATATTTCCTTTTTTAGAGGACAATCTTTCACATTTAAATTGTGTGTTAGATATACTAATACCCCACCCTGTCCATCCGGAAATCTTGGTTCAAACTCTTCGTTTTTGGGTAAAAGATGCCTCTTCTTTGCATTTATTACGATTCTTTCTACACGAGTATTGGAATACTTTTATTATCCTAAAGAAAACTAGCTCTTCTTTTTCAAAAATAAATCAAAGATTCTTCTTCTTCTTATATAATTCTCATGTATATGAATACGAATCCCTTTTTTTCTTTCTCCGCAAACAATCTTCTCATTTACAATCAACATCTTCTGGAATCTTTCTTGAACGAATCTATTTCTATGGAAAAATAGAGCGTCTTGTAGAAGTCTTTTCTAAAGATTTTCAAAGTAATCTTTGGTTGTTTAAGGATCCGTTCGTGCATTATGTTAGGTATCAAGGAAAATCCCTTTTGGCTTCAAAAGA